ATTATATTTATAAAATAATTATAAATTAATAATTCCTCATAATATATAACCTCATTAATATATATATATATCATTAATTAAAAAATACATGAAAATTTGATTTAAAAATTTAATTAAAAAATACATGAAAATTTAATTAAAAAATTTAATTAAAAAATACATGAAAATTTAATTAAAAAATTTAATTAAAAATACATGAAAATTTAATTAAAAAATTTAATTAAAAAATACATGAAAATTTAATTAAAATGAATTGCCTGATTAAAGGATTGTCTTGATAGGACAAATAATGTAATTATTATTACATTCATTATATTTAATAGAATTAAACTATTTCTAAAAGTATCAAAAACTTTAGTGCATCATACACTAAAATATATTAAAAAAGATAAGCTAATTAAGCTATTGGGTTCATACCCCACTTATAAAGGTTTAATCCTTTTCTTTTTAATTTTTAATAATTCATCAAAAATTATATTTTTAATAATTTTAATATTAGGAACATTAATTTCTGTTTCAGCTAATTCATGATTAAGAGCTTGAATAGGATTAGAAATTAATTTATTAGCTTTTATTCCCCTAATAAGAGATAATAAATTAATATCAACAGAATCTTCATTAAAGTATTTCTTAACACAAGCTTTAGCATCCTCTGTATTATTATTTTCAGTAATTATATTCATACTTAATTCTAATATAAAATATATGTATTATATAATAGAAATAATTTTATTTTCAACTTTATTACTAAAAATAGGTTCTGCACCATTTCATTTTTGATTTCCTAACGTAATAGAAGGATTGTCTTGATTGAATAATTTAATTTTGATAACTTGACAAAAGATTGCTCCATTAATATTAATTTCTTATATAATTATTAATCCATTAACTATAATAAGAATTATTCTTTCAAGAATAATTGGAGCTTTAGGAGGATTAAACCAAACATCTTTACGAAGAATAATAGCATATTCATCAATTAATCATTTAAGATGAATATTAATAGCTATATATAATAGAAATATTTTATGAATAACTTATTTTTTATTATATTCATTATTAACATTTATAATAATTTTTATATTTGAAATATTTAAAACTTCTTATATAAATCAATTATTTTCATTATTTTTACACTCAAAAGTAATAAAATTTTTTATTTTTTTTAATTTATTATCATTAGGAGGTTTACCTCCTTTTTTAGGATTTTTACCAAAATGAATTGTTATTCAAACCCTTTCTATTAATAATCAATTATTTTTAATATTATTTATATTATTAATAACACTAATTACATTATATTTTTATTTACGAGTATCTTACAGAGCTTTTATAATTAATTATTATGAAAATAATTGAATAATTAATTCTATTTACAATTCAATGAATATGAAAATTTTTATAATTTTTTCATTTTTATCTTCTATTGGATTTTTTATAACATCTTCTTTATATTTATAATTTAAGGTTTTAAGTTAAAAAAACTAATAGCCTTCAAAGCTATAAATATAAGGATATCTTTTAAGCCTTAGTAAATTATTACTCCTTTAGAATTGCAGTCTAATATCATTGTTGACTACAAAGCTAACCATATTTAATTAAAGAGAATAATTCTCATAAATAGATTTACAATCTACCGCCTTATTTCAGCCATTTAATCGCGACAATGGCTATTTTCTACTAATCATAAGGATATTGGAACATTATATTTCATTTTTGGAGCTTGATCCGGAATAATTGGAACATCTTTAAGTATTTTAATTCGAACAGAATTAGGACACCCTGGAGCATTAATCGGAGATGATCAAATTTATAATGTAATTGTAACAGCTCATGCCTTTATTATAATTTTTTTTATAGTAATACCAATTATAATTGGAGGATTTGGAAATTGACTAGTTCCTTTAATACTAGGAGCCCCAGATATAGCATTTCCTCGAATAAATAATATAAGTTTTTGGTTATTACCCCCAGCATTAACCTTACTACTAATAAGAAGCATAGTAGAAAATGGGGCTGGGACTGGATGAACTGTTTACCCACCATTATCTTCTAATATCGCTCATGGAGGAGCTTCTGTAGATTTAGCTATTTTTTCATTACATTTAGCAGGAATTTCTTCTATTTTAGGAGCCGTTAATTTTATTACTACAGTAATTAATATACGATCAACAGGAATTACTCTTGATCGAATACCTTTATTTGTTTGATCTGTGGTAATTACAGCTTTACTTCTTTTATTATCATTACCAGTATTAGCTGGAGCTATTACTATATTATTAACAGATCGAAACCTAAATACCTCATTTTTTGATCCTGCAGGAGGAGGAGATCCTATTTTATATCAACATTTATTTTGATTTTTTGGACACCCTGAAGTTTATATTTTAATTTTACCTGGATTTGGTATAATTTCTCATATTATTAGTCAAGATTCAGGAAAAAAAGAAACTTTTGGATCATTAGGAATAATTTATGCAATATTAACTATTGGTTTATTAGGGTTTATTGTTTGAGCACATCATATATTTACAGTAGGAATAGATGTAGATACTCGAGCCTATTTCACTTCTGCTACTATAATTATTGCCGTACCTACAGGTATTAAAATTTTTAGATGATTAGCAACATTATATGGAACTCAATTAAATTCTTCACCTTCAACATTATGAGCATTAGGATTTGTATTTTTATTTACTGTAGGAGGATTAACAGGAGTTATCTTAGCTAATTCTTCTGTAGATATCATTCTACATGATACCTATTATGTAGTAGCTCACTTTCATTATGTATTATCAATAGGAGCTGTATTTGCCATTATAGCTGGATTTGTTCATTGATACTCTTTATTTACAGGATTTACTTTAAATAATAAATTTTTAAAAACTCAATTTTATATAATATTTATTGGTGTAAATTTAACTTTTTTCCCTCAACATTTTTTAGGATTAGCAGGAATACCTCGACGATATTCTGACTATCCAGATGCTTATACAGCATGAAATGTAATTTCTACATTAGGATCATCTATTTCATTATTAGGTATTTTATTTTTTATATATATTATCTGAGAAAGTATAATAATTCAACGTTTAGTAATATTTCCTATACAATTAAATTCATCTATTGAATGATTACAAAATACTCCACCAGCTGAACATAGTTATAATGAATTACCTTTATTAATTAATTTCTTATATGGCAGATTAGTGCAATGGATTTAAGCTCCATAAATAAAGTATTTTACTTTTATTAGAAAATTTATGTCAACATGAGCAAATTTTAGATTACAAAATAGTTCTTCTCCCCTAATAGAACAACTTATTTTTTTTCATGACCACGCACTATTAATTTTAGTAATAATTACTATTTTAGTAGGATATCTAATACTTATATTACTTTTTAATAAATATGTAAATCGATATTTATTACACGGACAAACAATTGAAATTATTTGAACTATTTTACCAGCAATTATTCTTCTATTTATTGCTTTACCATCTTTACGTCTTTTATATTTATTAGATGAAATTAATGAACCTTCTATTACTTTAAAAACAATTGGTCATCAATGATACTGAAGATATGAATATTCAGATTTTAAAAATATTGAATTTGATTCTTATATAATTCCTTCAAATGAATTATTAATAGATATATTTCGATTATTAGATGTTGACAATCGAGTAATTTTACCAATAAATTCACAAATTCGAATTTTAATTACCGCAGCAGATGTGATTCATTCTTGAACTATTCCTTCATTAGGAATTAAAGTAGATGGGACTCCAGGCCGACTTAATCAAACAAATTTTTTAATTAATCGACCTGGATTATTTTATGGTCAATGTTCAGAAATTTGTGGGGCTAATCATAGATTTATACCAATTGTTATTGAAAGAATTCCTGTAAATTTTTTCATTAAATGAATTTCTAATAATATAAATTTTTCATTAGATGACTGAAAGCAAGTACTGGTCTCTTAAACCACTTAATAGTAAATTAGCAATTACTTCTAATGAAAAAATTAGTTAAAAATAACATTAGTTTGTCAAACTAAAATTATCAATTTGTTGATATTTTTTAATTCCACAAATAGCCCCCATTTCTTGATTAAGTTTATTTATTATTTTTTCAACAACATTTATAATTTTTAATATAATTAATTATTATTTATTTATCCCTTTAATACCTAAATCAAATTTAATTAATAAAAAAAAATTAACTAAATCATTTAATTGAAAATGATAACAAATTTATTCTCAGTATTTGACCCCTCTTCAAGTATTTTTAATTTATCTATAAACTGAATAAGTACATTTTTAGGAATTTTAATTATTCCCTCTATATACTGATTAATACCTTCTCGATATATTATTTTTTGAAATAATATTTTATTAAAATTACATAATGAATTTAAAATTTTATTAGGACCTATAAGTCCTAATGGATCTACTTTTATTTTTGTATCTTTATTTTCCATAATCTTATTTAATAATTTTATAGGTTTATTTCCTTATATTTTTACAAGAACTAGACATTTAACTTTAACTTTTTCATTAGCTCTTCCATTATGATTATGTTTTATATTATTTGGATGAATTAATAATACTCAACATATATTCGCTCATTTAGTTCCACAAGGAACCCCAACAATTTTAATACCTTTTATAGTATGTATTGAAACAATTAGAAATATTATTCGTCCTATAACTCTAGCAGTACGATTAACAGCAAATATAATTGCTGGACATTTATTATTAACACTTCTAGGAAATACTGGCCCCTCTATATCTATAATAATATTAAGTGTATTAATTATTATTCAAATTGCTTTATTAGTTTTAGAATCAGCTGTTGCTATTATTCAATCTTATGTATTTGCTGTTCTTAGAACTTTATATTCTAGAGAAGTAAATTAATGCATATTCATTCAAATCATCCATTTCATTTAGTAAATTATAGTCCTTGACCTTTAACAGCTTCATTAGGAGCAATAACTTCTGTTACTGGTTTAGTAAAATGATTTCATCAATATGATATTTCATTATTCCTATTAGGAAATATAATTACTATTTTAACAGTATATCAATGATGACGAGATATTTCACGAGAAAGTACTTTTCAAGGATTACACACTAATGTAGTTATAACTGGATTACAGTGAGGAATAATTTTATTTATTTTATCAGAAATTTTATTTTTTATTAGTTTTTTTTGAGCATTTTTTCATAGAAGTTTATCTCCATCGATTGAATTAGGATCCACTTGACCTCCTTTAGGAATTATACCTTTTAATCCTTTCCAAATTCCTTTATTAAATACAGTAATTTTATTAACTTCTGGAATTACAGTAACTTGAGCTCATCATAGTTTAATAAAAAGAAATCATTCACAAACTTCTCAAAGATTATTTTTCACTGTATTATTAGGAATTTATTTTACTATACTACAAATATATGAATATATAGAAGCTCCTTTCACAATTGCAGATTCAGTTTATGGATCAACCTTTTTTATAGCAACAGGATTCCATGGAATTCATGTATTAATTGGAACTACTTTTTTATTAATCTGTTTAATTCGTCATTTAAATAATCACTTTTCAAATATACATCACTTTGGATTTGAAGCCGCCGCTTGATACTGACATTTTGTTGATATTGTTTGATTATTTCTTTATATCTCTATTTATTGATGAGGTGGATAATTATTATTTATATAATATAAAAAGTATATTTGACTTCCAATCATAAAGTCTATTATTAATAGTATAAATAATTTTAATAATCTTAATTATAAGTTTAACTATTATAATAATCTCCATAATAATAATATTTTTAGCATCAATTATTTCAAAAAAATCTATTATTGACCGAGAAAAATCATCACCATTTGAATGTGGATTTGATCCCAAATCATCTTCTCGTTTACCATTTTCTTTACGATTTTTTTTAATTACAATTATTTTTTTAATTTTTGATGTAGAAATTGCTTTAATTCTTCCAATTATTATAATTATTAAATTTTCTAATTTAATAATATGAACAATAACTTCAATTATTTTCATTTTAATTTTATTATTAGGATTATATCATGAATGAAATCAAGGAATATTAAATTGATCAAATTAGGGTTGTAGTTAATTATAACATTTGATTTGCATTCAAAAAGTATTGATAATTCAATCTACCTTGAATATGAAGCGATTTATTGCAATTAGTTTCGACCTAATATTAGGTAATTTTACCCTTATTCTTTTAATTGAAACCAAAATAGAGGTCTATCACTGTTAATGATAAAACTGAATAAAATTCCAATTAAAGAAATATGAAGTTCAAGTAAAAGCTGCTAACTTTTTTCTTTTAATGGTTAAATTCCATTTATATTTCTTAAATTACATACAAATATAATTATTTATATAGTTTAATAAAAACTTTACATTTTCAATGTAATATTAAAAAATTTTTTTTATAAATTACTAAAAAAAATTCAAATATTCAAAGATTAAAATAATCTCCCTAACATCTTCAATGTTATACTCTAATTAAGCTATTTGAATAAAAATAAATTATAAATATTAATATAATAATAATTCAAAAAATAAAACTTAATAATCAAATCCTTAAATTATTATTCTGTATAATTTGATTTAACTGAGAAGTTTTTCTTAATTTATAATAAAGATATTGTCCTCCAAAATATTCTGATCAACCTTGATCAAAAGATTTAATAATTATTGATCCTAATATTAATGAATAATTAATTATCCCATAAGTAGAAATATAAGGTATAAATCATATTGAACCTAAAAAATAAGAATAATAATAATTATTTAAAGATTTATTTATAAAAAATAAAGAAACATAAGAAATTAAATAACCTAATAAACCACCAAAAATACATACTGTTAATGTTATTAACTTTAAATAAAAAGGTAAAATTACAATTATAGGAGTAGAAAATAATAACCATATTAATATACTTCCTCCCAAAATTCTAAAAACTAATAATCCAATTATACTTTTTAATATAATTCAACTTTCATCATTTAATAAATTAATAGCAGAAAAATTAGAATCTCCTGATATAGTGTAAAAAACTAAACGAAAAGAATAACAAACAGTTAAACCAGTAGAAAAAAAAAATAAAAAAAATGAAAAAAAATTAATATAAGATAAAGAAACTATTTCTAAAATTAAATCTTTAGAATAAAATCCAGCCAAAAAAGGTATACCACATAAAGCTAAATTAGCTACATTAAAACAAGAAGAAGTTAATGGTATTATTATTCTTAAACCTCCTATTAAACGAATATCTTGTGTATTATTTATATTATGAATAATTGACCCAGCACATATAAACAAAAGAGCTTTAAACAAAGCATGTGTTAATAAATGAAAAAAAGCTAATTTATAATATCCTATAGATAAAATTCTTATTATTAAACCTAACTGTCTTAAAGTTGATAATGCAATAATTTTTTTTAAATCAAATTCATAATTTGCCCCTAATCCAGATATAAATATAGTTAATCCAGATAACAATAATAATAAATTTCCTAATCAAGAAAAATTTAATAAAACATTAAAACGAATTAATAAATAAATTCCAGCAGTTACCAAAGTAGAAGAATGAACTAAAGCAGAAACAGGAGTAGGAGCTGCTATAGCAGCAGGCAATCAAGAAGAAAATGGAATTTGAGCTCTTTTTGTTAAAGCCGCTAATATTACAAATAATCCTACAATTTTCATTTCTATATCATTTTTTATTAATTCTAAATAAAATAAAAAATTTCAACCTCCATAATTTAATATTCAAGCAATAGCTAATAATAAAGCAACATCACCTACACGATTAGATAAAGCAGTTAATATACCAGCATTATAAGATTTTACATTTTGAAAATAAATTACTAAACAATATGAAACAAGACCTAATCCATCCCAACCTAATAAAATTCTAATTAAATTAGGACTTATAATTAATAATATTATTGAACTAACAAATATTAAAATTAATATAATAAAACGATTTATTTTATAATCTATATTTATGTATTCTTTTCTATAAAAAATTACTAAAGAAGAAATTATTAAAACAAAAGATATGAAAATTAAACTTATTCAATCAAAAAATAAAGTTATAACAATATTTATACTATTTAAAGAAATAACCTCTCATTCAATAAAAATTTTATAATCTATTAAAATACACCAAATTCCAAAAATAAAACAACTAATTCTTAAAAAAATTAATTTAAAAAATCTAATTGTACAAATTGAAATAAATTTCATAATTTAAAAAGATAAATTCTTATCATTGATACCACAAATCAATATTTTAATTAAACTATTTAAATATAGTCACAATATACATATATCACTTTTTAAAATTAATAAATTTAAAGGAAATCAATGTAAAAATAAAAGTAAAAATTCTCGAATTAAACCCCCTCTAAAAGAATAAATTCCTATTAAAATTTGACCATGCTGTCTATAAGCATATAAATATAAAGTATAAGAAGCACTAAAAAATGATAATAAAGATACTATTAATATAGAAATTCAAGATCATCTAATTAAACTATTAATTAAAGAAATTTCACCTAATAAATTTAAAGTTGGAGGTACAGATATATTAGAGGCTCTTAACAAAAATCATCATAATGATAATGAAGGTATAAAATTTATTAATCCTTTATTAATTAATAAACTTCGACTTCCCAATCGTTCATAAGAAATATTAGCCAAACAAAATAATCCAGAAGAACACAATCCATGAGCAATTATTAAAGTATAAGAACCACAAATTCCTGTAAAAGTTAAAGTTATTAAACCAGATAAAACAATTCCTATATGAGCAACTGATGAATAAGCAATTAATGCTTTTAAATCAGTTTGACGTAAACAAATTAAACTAACCAAAACTCCTCCTACTAATCTAATACTAATTCAAATATAATTAAATTTTAAACCTATTAATTGTAAAAAAGAAAATACACGTAATAATCCATACCCTCCTAATTTTAATATAATACCAGCTAAAATTATTGAACCAGAAATAGGAGCTTCAACATGAGCTTTAGGTAATCATAAATGTACTAAAAATATAGGTATTTTTACTAAAAAAGCTATAATTAAAGAAAAATAAAGAATTTCATATACAAAATTATATATACTTAATAAATAAAAATTTATTGTACCTGTAAATTTATATAAAAAAAAAATACCAATTAATATTGGTAAAGAAACTAATAAAGTGTAAAATAATAAATAAACTCCTGCTTGTAAACGTTCAGGTTGATAACCTCATCCTAAAATTAAAAATAAAGTAGGAATTAATCTTCTTTCAAAAAATAAATAAAATATAAATAATCTTATTCTTCTAAATGTAAAAATTAACAAAATTAATAATAAAATAATATTAAACAAAAATAAATTTATAAAATTATTATATTTATAAACTAACTCACTAGCTATTAATATTAATGAAATGATTCAAAAAGTTAATAAAATTAAACCATAAGAAATTATATCACAACCAAATAAATAAGAAATAGATATAAAATAATTTATATACTTATTTATTAAAATAAAAATAAAACTTAATAAAAATAATAAACCTTGAACCATTCAATAACTATTATAAATAAAACATAAAGGAAATAAAAATATAATTCTAACAATTATTTTTAACATTATAAAATATTAAATCTTTGAAAATAATCATTTCCATGTGTACGAATTATAGAAACTAAAACTGAAAGTCCTAAAACACCTTCACATACTCTAAAAATTAAAAATATTATTCTAAAAAAAAATTCAAAATTTATTATATTTAAATAAATAAATAATAATAAAAATAATCTTAAAATAATATATTCTAATCTTAATAATATTGATAATAAATGTTTTCGATTGGAAACAAAAGTAAATAATCCTATAATAAATAAAATTATAGGTAAACTTCAAGTTATAATTATTAACATTAGTTTTAATAGTTTAATAAAAACATTGGTCTTGTAAATCAAAAATAAGAATATTCTTTTAAAATTTCAAGAGAAAAAAAAAATTATTTATCATTAATCTCCAAAATTAATATTTTAATTAAACTACCTCTTGTTATTATACAATGAATTTTAATAACACTTATATTTATTATTAATTTAATATTTATAAAAATAAAACATCCATTAGCAATAGGATTGACCTTACTAATTCAAACAACATTAATATGTATATCAACAGGACTACTTACTAAAAGATTCTGATTTTCATATATTATATTTTTAATTTTTATAGGAGGGTTACTTGTATTATTTATTTATGTTACATCATTAGCATCAAATGAAATATTTTCTTTTTCAATTAAATTAATATTAACATTAATAATAACTTTTATTTTATTAACATTATTAATATTTTTCATAAATAAAATATGATTTTTACAAAATAATAATAATGAAATACAATTAATAAATAAATTTAATTATTATATTATAGAAAATTCATTATCATTAAATAAATTATATAATTATCCAATTAATATTATAACAATTATATTAATAAATTATTTATTAATTACATTAATTGCTGTAGTAAAAATTACAAATTTATTTAAAGGTCCTTTACGTCCTATATTTAACTAATGAATAAACCTTTACGAATTAAGCATCCTATCCTACAAATTACTAATTCAGCATTAATTGATTTACCTGCTCCTATTAATATTTCAACATGATGAAATTTTGGATCATTATTATTTTTATGTTTAATAATACAAATTATAACAGGATTATTCCTAGCTATGCATTACACAACAGATATTAATATAGCTTTTAATAGAATTAATCATATTTGTCGAGATGTAAACTATGGTTGATTATTACGAACTATACACGCTAATGGTGCATCATTTTTTTTTATTTGTATTTATCTACATGTAGGACGAGGAATATATTATAATTCATATTTATTTACTTCTACTTGATTAGTAGGAGTAATTATTATATTTTTAGTAATAGGAACAGCATTTATAGGATATGTTTTACCATGAGGACAAATATCATTTTGAGGAGCTACAGTTATTACTAATTTATTATCAGCTATTCCTTATTTAGGAATTGATTTAGTACAATGAGTATGAGGAGGATTTGCTGTTGATAATGCTACATTAACTCGATTTTTTACATTTCATTTCATTCTTCCATTTATTGTATTAGCAACTACATTAATTCATATTTTATTCCTTCATGAAACTGGATCAAATAATCCTATAGGATTAAATTCAAATGTAGATAAAATTCCTTTCCATCCTTATTTTACTTATAAAGACATTGTCGGATTTATTTTAATAACTATAATACTTATTTTATTAGTATTAATTAACCCTTATTTATTAGGAGACCCTGATAATTTTATTCCAGCTAATCCTTTAGTCACCCCAATTCATATTCAACCTGAATGATATTTTTTATTCGCTTATGCTATTCTACGATCAATTCCTAATAAATTAGGAGGAGTTATTGCTTTAATTATATCTATTTCTATTTTAGCAATCTTACCATTTTATCATTTAAGAAAATTCCGAGGAATTCAATTTTATCCAATTAATCAAATTTTATTTTGATTAATAACTATAACAGTAATTTTACTTACATGGATTGGAGCTCGACCAGTAGAAACTCCTTATATTTTAATTGGACAAATTTTAACTGTAATTTACTTTTCATATTTTTTATATAATCCAATAATTACTAAATGATGAGATAATTCATTAAATTAGTTAATGAGCTTGAATAAGCATATGTTTTGAAAACATAATATAGTAATTAAATTTTCTATTAACTTTACTAAAATAAATTAATTAAATTAAATAAATAATTAAAATTTTAAATCCAATAAAAAAAATTAAATAATTTAATGAAAAAGGTAAAAAACTTTTTCAAGCTAAATATATTAATTTATCATAACGAAAACGAGGTAATGTTCCACGTACTCAAATAAATATAAAAGATAAAAAAGATAATTTTATATAAAATACTAAATTTAATATATCTCTTCCCAAAAATATTACACAAAAAAATATTCTCATAAATAAAATTCTTCTATATTCTGCTAAAAAAATTAAAGCAAATCCACCTCTTCTATATTCTACATTAAATCCTGAAACTAATTCAGATTCACCTTCTGCAAAATCAAAAGGAGTTCGATTAGTTTCAGCTAAAGAAATTCTAAATCAAACTAAAGATATAGGTAATATAATATATAAAAATCAAATAAATATTTGATATTTATAAAATATTAATAAATTATAACCCCCAATTAAAAATACAAAACTTAATAAAATTAAAGCTAAACTTACTTCATAAGAAATAGTTTGAGCAACAGCTCGTAATCCTCCTAATAAAGCATAATTAGAATTAGAAGATCAACCAGCAATTATTACTGTATAAACACCTAATCTTGTACAACAAAAAAAAAATAGTAATCCTAAATTAAATGAAAATAATATAGTAAATATAGGTATTACTATTCATAGCAATAAAGATAAAAATAAAGAAAAAATTGGAGAAAAATAATAAGAAATATAATTAGATAATAAAGGATAAGTTTGTTCTTTACTAAATAATTTAATTGCATCACAAAAAGGTTGAAAAATACCAATTATCCCAACTTTATTAGGTCCTTTACGAATTTGAATATATCCTAATACTTTACGTTCTAATAAAGTTAAAAAAGCTACTCTTACTAATACAAAAATAATTAATAATAATCTTCTAATAATTAATAATAAATTTTCTATATAAAACAAATACTACTTGTAATAAAATTTACATAAATAAATTCTAAATTTATTGCACTAATCTGCCAAAATAGTTTATATTAATTATATTCAAAACAAAAATAATAATTTATTAAATATTAGATCCTTTCGTACTGAAATATTTTAAAAATTTAAAGATAGAAACCAACCTGGCTTACACCGGTTTGAACTCAGATCATGTAAGAAATTAAAAGTCGAACAGACTTAAAGTTTAAGCAACTACACCTAAAATATATCTTAATCCAACATCGAGGTCGCAAACTTTTTTATCGATAAGAACTCTTAAAAAAAATTACGCTGTTATCCCTAAAGTAACTTAATCTTATAATCACTAATAATGGATCAAATAATCATATATAAATGAAAAATAACTAATTAAAAGTTAATTTAATTTTAATATCACCCCAATAAAATAATTATAATTATTATACCAAAAATTTTCTATAAAAATATAATAATCTAAATATAAAGATTTATAGGGTCTTCTCGTCTTTTAAATAAATTTTAGCTTTTTAACTAAAAAATAAATTTCTAACAAAAATTATTATGAAACAGTTAATATCACGTCCAACCATTCATTCCAGCCTTCAATTAAAAGACTAATGATTATGCTACCTTTGCACAGTTAATATACTGCGGCCATTAAAAATTTCAGTGGGCAGGCTAGACTTTTTAAAAATTTAACAAAAAGACATGTTTTTGTTAAACAGGCGAATATTATTATTGCCGAATTCTTTATATAAACTTATCATTTAAACCTATTTATTAATTATAATATATACTAATTTTATCATAATTTTTTTATTTTAAAAATTAAAATAAATACTTTAATAAAACTTTAAAATTAAAATAAATAATAATTATAATTTAATAAATTATAACACTTTTATTAATAATAGATATTTCTAAACTTATATTTATTAAAAAATTATATAATTTTTAAACATTTATTTTATAGCTTATCCCATAAAATATTAAAATTAAATATTTATTTAATTAATAAATATAATTAAATAATAAAAAATTTCTAAATTAAATTTATTTCTTAAAGAACTAGATACCTTTAAAATCGAATAACATTTCACTTCCAATATATTATTTAAAATAATTTTATTACATTAACTTTTATAATATATTAACTCTTTTAAAATCGAGAAAATTATTATAAATAATTTTTAATTAATAAACCCTGATACACAAGGTACAATAAATTAAATTTTCTTTTAAAACAAAAATTTTTCAAATTATTTCAATTTTCTTTTACAATACTATTAAACTATAATTAATAATATTTTTTCATTATAAATTACTAAAACAATTAATTTAATAATTATTTTTAATAAATTAATTTTTTTTTAAAAAAATTAATAAATAAAATTTAATCAATTTATATTGATTTGCACAAAAATCTTTTCAATGTAAATGAAATACTTTACTTAATAAGCTTTAAATTGCATTCTAGATACACTTTCCAGTACATCTACTATGTTACGACTTATCTTACCTTAATAATAAGAGTGACGGGCGATGTGTACATATTTTAGAGCTATAATCAAATTATTTATCTTTATAAATTTACTATCAAATCCACCTTTAATAAACATTTCAAATTTATATCCATTTAAATAATTTTATTGTAACTCATTTAAACTTAAATATAAGCTACACCTTGATCTGATATAATTTATTTTAAAAATTTTGAAAATTAACTTTCTTATAAAATATTCTAATAACGACGGTATATAAACTGATAACAAATTTAAGTAAGGTCCATCGTGGATTATCGATTAAAAAACAAGTTCCTCTGAATAGACTAAAATACCGCCAAATTTTTTAAGTTTCAAGAACATATCTACTACTACCTTAATTTTATAATTTTACATTTCAAATAATAGGGTATCTAATCCTAGTTTATTATTAAATTTTTCAAGTTTCAATTAATAAATAATAAAATTATAAAAATTTAATAATTTCACCTAATAAATTTTATATTATTTTAATTAAACAATTTAACTTTAATTAATTAAAATTTATTTATATTATTCGTATAACCGCGACTGCTGGCACAAATTTAGTCAATATTCTTTAATATTACTATTTCTAAATTTCTTTAATTAATAATACTAATTATTGCCAATTATATTAAAATTTATTATTAAAATAAATAAAAAAACTAATACAAAAATTTACATATAAATTAAATTAATAATAAATTAAAAAATCAAAATAAAACTTTATACATAAATAATTATAAATTAAAAATTTTTTTTTAATTAACAATTTAACTAAAATAAATTAAATTAGTATTTAAAATTAATAATTTAACAATTAATTATAAAACTATTAATATAAGTATAAATTTAATAATAAATTTATTAA